TCCTTCTATTTCGCCAAGCAAAGCTCTTCGCATTGCAATACCGATTGTATCAGCTTGACCCTTCCTAAGCGGAGACAGAATAAAACGTCCATAATAAAGACGCTTACTATCTGCTCTTGATTCAACACACTTCCACTCTAGTGTTCGAGTAGATACTGTGACTTTCTCTCGAACCATAGTAATATTATTTGATCAGATCATTGAATCATTTATTTCTCTTGAAATCTCTTCAGTGTTTAATTCTACACACGCCTTTTTTTCGGGGGTCTACAGCCATTATGTGGCATCGGGGTTACATCTCGTACGAAACTTAATAGTATACCGCTTCTACGAATAGCTCGTAATGCTGCATCTCTTCCAAGACCGGGACCTTTTATCATAACTTCTGCTCGTTGCATACCTTGATCCACTGCTGTACGCATAGCATTTCCTGCCGCGGTTTGAGCAGCAAATGGTGTTCCTCTTCTTGTACCCCTGAATCCACAAGTACCGGCCGAGGACCAAGAAACCACCCGACCCCTCACATCTGTAACAGTCACAATGGTATTGTTGAAACTTGCTTGAACATGAATAACTCCCTTTGGAATTCTACGTCCACTCTTACGTGAGCTAAGCCGTCCGGTTTTGCGTGAACCAATTTTTGGTATAGGTTTTGCCATATTTTATCATCTCATAAATATGAGTAAGAGGTATATGGATATATCCATTTCATGTCAAAACGAATTCTTTATTTTTATTTGTCCTTAGGGTTCTTTAGAGAGTTATTTTTGAAAGATTAGCCTTGTCTTTGCTTATGTCTCGGGTTGGAACAAATTACTATAATTCGTCCGCGTCTGCGGATCAGTCGACAGTTTTCACAAATTTTACGAACGGAAGCTCTTATTTTCATATTTTTCATTCCTTACCTTAATTATGAATTGATTCTTGGAAAAAACTAAGTTTCTTGAAATTTGGAATCTGGAATTGTAACTTTCGGAAAATAATCTTGAAGGGTAAAATAAAAAACCATCTAATCGATCGAATCCTTCGAATCCTTATTGCGAATTCTATAAATTATACGTCCTCGAGTTGAATCATAACGACTTACTTCAATTTTGACTCTATCTCCGGGTAGAATCCGTATAAAACTACGCCGGATCCTTCCTGAAACATAACCTAGAACTAGGTCTTCATTATCTAAACGAACCCGGAACATACCGTTTGGAAGTGATTCGGTAATTAAACCTTCATGAACCCATTTTTGTTCTTTCATTTGAGGTAAAACCTCCTTGGTGTATCAACTAATGGAGGAAGAGTGATATTAGACAACCCGTCCTTTCGCTTTTTTTTTTCACAAATAGGAAGTTTCAGATCTAATTCGGATATTCGAAGGATTACCATATATAACACAAAATTTCTCCGCCGATTCTTTCTAGTCGGGCCTCTCGGTCTGTCATTATACCTTGAGAAGTAGAAAGGATTACAATTCCCATCCCACCTAAAATTTTAGGAATGCGTTGGTAGTTAGAATAGATTCGTAGACCAGGTCGACTTATCCTTTTTAAATTTAAAACAGTTCTATATCGTCCTTTACTATTTCTTCTATGTTGTAGGGTTAAAACCAAAAAATATTTTTTGTTTTCCCGATGTTTCCTCACATTTTGGATAAAACCCTCTCGTAAAAGTATTTTAACAATGTTTTCAGTGATGTTAGTAGATGCTATTCGAACTGTTCCTTTTCTATTCATGTCAGCATTTCGTATAGAAGTTATTATATCAGCAATAGTGTCTCTACCCATGATGAACTAAAATTAGTGGTTTCTCAAAATTTGGATATAATAAACATGCTCTTTTTAAATTATTAAAGGTATATACGTGAGACATAATCTACTAATAATTAATCGATATCATTCAAGTCAATTTTACTATAACTATATCGTGATTTCTTTTTATAATACCTCGGGGGCTAATGAAACTATTTTAGTAAAATTTAACTGTCTCAATTCTCGTGCAATCGCACCAAAAATTCTCGTTCCTTTAGGATTTCCTTCTTGATCAATGACAACTGCAGCATTGTCATCATATCGTATTATCATACCGTTATCACGTTTGAGTTCTTTACAAGTACGTACAATTACAGCTCTGATCACTTCAGATCTTTCTAGAGGCATATTTGGTACTGCTTCTTTGATCACAGCAACAATAATGTCACCAATATGAGCATATCGGCGATTACTAGCTCCTATGATTCGAATACACATCAATTTTCGCGCCCCACTGTTGTCCGCTACATTCAAAAGGGTCTGGGGTTGGATCATATCATTTTTTAATCTATTTTTAAAATACAAAAGGGGCGTAGAAAAAAAAAAAGAAATATTCTTTGTCCAAAAAAGAAACCCACAATTGTTTTTTGTTAGTTCAAAGGAAAGACTTCTTGCCTTTCATTTTACAGTTCTATTCTGAAAGAATAAATTGAGTTTGTATAGGCATTTTGGATGCTGCTATTTGAATAGCTTTTCTGGCTACATTTTCTGCGACTCCCCCTATTTCATAAAGTATTCTACCCGGTTTAACGACAGCTACCCAATATTCGGGGGATCCTTTACCCGACCCCATACGTGTTTCTGCAGGTCTTACTGTAACTGGTTTATCTGGAAATATACGTACCCATATTTTTCCACCACGACGTACATTTCGTGTCATTGCTCGTCTCCCCGCTTCTATTTGTCTAGATGTGATCCAAGTAGGTTCAAGTGCTTGAAGAGCGTATCTACCGAAACAAATATTATTACCTCTATAAGATATTCCCTTCATTCTCCCTCGATGTTGTTTACGAAATCTGGTTCTTTTGGGGTTATAGTTGATGGTTGTTTCGCAATTCCATCTCTACTCCAGAACTGGACATGAGAGTTTCTTCTCATCCAGCTCCTCGCGAATCAAAAGAAAAGATTGAAAAATAGTTAATTAAGATATCCATCTATGTAAGTAATGAATAATACGTTGAATCCATGGATTCGTTCAAATTTTATCTAGTTTATTTGAAATTCTTCTATACTTTATTTTTCTATATAACTGAATAGATCTATATTATATAGCTATTTCTAGTTATAAATATCTAGTTATAAATAATTCAAGATTTGACTTTCTTTTTATCGTATCGGATCGCTTAAAATTGAACAATCCAATAAAATCAAATTTTCGCGGGCGAATATTTACTCTTTCAATATCTCATTCAGTTGTTGGGTTAGCCTATGACTTTTCAGAATCAATGAAAAGGTTCCTGGTTCCTTCCGCCATCCCACCCAATGAATTATTAGGATTCATCTTCAAGAGAATTGTCTCCATTCATGGGTTCCGTCGTTCCCATCGCTTCTCTATTAATGGTTAGGTCTGAATTTGACAATGGAGCTCTTCGTGGACTTTGTTCTTGAGTCAATCCTCTTAATCTTTCTTGGCTCAAAGCTCTTTTTGTTGTTCTATCAACAAATTAGGGATGAATCTAAATATTGATGCTTTATTAGATACATTGTTTTTTCTGAGATTATTTAGAGACCTTACATATTAGATTGGAATCATATATCATTGATATTTTATCTTTCTTTCTCTCATCATTCCATTTATCCATATCCTTGAAAATTGCGCTTTCCAAATCAAACTCATAATCCGATTTGTTTTTCTGTTTATGCAAAAAAAGATTTCAGTTGCTACAATGATATGATCAATAGATCCTATCTTAACTGTTTCTTTTGATCCAGATAATGTGAAGCGATGAGTTGGTTATTAGTTCTATAGTTCTTAGTTGATACGATACTATGGATCAGTCTTTTTTTTGATAACCTTAAAAAAATCAACGAGTCACACACTAAGCATAGCAATTATATCAAATGGTTAATCTAATTTTTATTCAACCCTATAGAATTGCCGAAGTTTTACTTTTTGTTTGGCTTGATTACACAAAGAATGAAAGAGTTTTTTCTTCAACCAGTAGATAGAACAGAAACGAAACTGAAGGTTTATTATGCTTCGTCTAAAAATATCCAAATTTTGATCCCTAATACCCCATAGATAGTTCGAACTGGATAGGAACAATAATCAATTTTTGCTCGAATCGTTTGGAGGGGAACCCTGCCTTCTCGAATCCATTCAACACGTGCAATTTCTTTTCCGTCAATACGACCTGCAATTTGGATTTGAATTCCTTTTGTATCTGCCTGTTCAGTCAATTCAATAGCTTTTTTCATCGCCTTACGGAATGAAACTCTATTTTTTAATTGTCCAGCTATAAATTCTGCAAGAATGTTAGGGTTTCCATAAGGTTTTGCAATTCTTGTAATAGCAATGTTGAGTTTACGGTTTATACAATTTAATTCTTTTTGTACATTCATCTGTAATTCTTCGAGTCTTCGCGATTTACCTTCTATTAATAACTTCGGAAATCCCATATAGATTATGATTTGAATCAGATCGATTCTTTTTTGAATCTCTATATGTGCAATTCCCTCGACACCGGAAGCTATTCTCATATTTTTTTGTACATAATTTTTGATAAAATCTCTTATTTTTTTATCTTCTTGTAGACCTTCAGAATAATTTTTTGCTTGTGTAAACCAACGGGAATGATGACTTTGGATTGTACCAAGTCTGAAACCAAGTGGATTTATTTTTTGTCCCATGCTCCCTCACTACTATACATATCATGATACGACATATCCGTGTACTTATTTATATACATTCTTTTTTTTTTTTTACCATAAGATATATTTTTGATTAATCAGTCATATTAATTATATTTAATTATATATATCTATAATCATATTCTTCAGTTAAGGATATATCTTTCAACACAATGGTTATATGGCAACTAGGTCGTTTTATCGGATAACCGCGTCCTCGAGCTCGGGGTTTTAATTTTTTTACAGTAGTACCTTCGTTGACTTCGGCTTTACTAACAATTAAATTTCCTTTCTTGAAATCCCTATTGTGACTAGCATTTGCTGCAGCAGAATAAACTAATTTAAAAA